GTTTCCGCGGTCGAATCCATTTTGAATTTGATAAATGCATTGCTTGTGAAGTATGTGTTCGTGTATGTCCTATAGATCTACCCGTTGTTGATTGGAAACTGGAAATTGATATTCGAAAGAAACGATTGCTTAATTACAGTATTGATTTCGGGATCTGTATATTTTGTGGTAATTGCGTTGAGTATTGTCCAACAAATTGTTTATCAATGACTGAGGAATATGAACTTTCGACTTATGATCGTCACGAATTGAATTATAATCAAATTGCTTTGGGCCGTTTACCAATGTCAGTAATTGATGATTATACAATCCGAACAATTTTAAATTCGTCTCAACTCAAATAAAATTATCAACTAAAAATAATTATTATTATTTTAGTAATATATAATTATTTATATTATCATATATAAACATTATATTCTAGAAATAATATAAACAAAATTAAAAATGAAAACAAAAAATATACATAGTAAAAATATACATAGTATAGTTTAGTATAGTTTCGGACTACTCTTTCGTATAAAGAATGAGATTAGTCCTATAATTGTATCTATATTATATCAATTCACACTCCTTAGATTTAATTCAATTAGCAATTTTGTATATAAAATTTGTTCCTGGTCCTATCAATAAGGTCATGAAATGTCGATTTTTTTATATCTTATTTTACCTACAATGGATTTGCCTGAACCAATACATGATTTTTTTTTAGTCTTTCTGGGATCGGGTCTTATATTAGGAAGTATAGGAGTAGTATTTCTTACCAACCCAATTTTTTCTGCCTTTTCGTTGGGACTAGTTCTTGTTTGTATATCTTTATTCTATATTTTATCAAATTCCCATTTTGTAGCTGCAGCACAGTTACTTATTTACGTGGGAGCTATAAACGTTTTAATCCTATTTGCTGTGATGTTCATGAATGGTTCAGAATATTATCAAGATTTTAATCTTTGGACCGTTGGGGATGGAGTTACTTTGATGGTTTGTACAAGTATTTTTGTTTCACTAATGACTACTATTCTAGATACATCATGGTACGGGATTATTTGGACTACAAGATCAAATCAGATTCTAGAGCAAGATTTGATAAGTAATAGTCAACAAATTGGAATTCATTTATCAACAGACTTTTTTCTTCCATTTGAACTGATTTCCATAATTCTTTTAGCTGCTTTGATAGGTGCAATTGTCGTGGCTCGCCAGTAATAAATCTTTAGAACTAGTAACATCAATCCAACCAAATTTAATTTTATTATATCTTATAAGATCCATTTCCTTTCAATTCTATGTAAATGTGAAACATTGTTTATGTCGAAAAGACTTTTTTTTTCGATTTATTAAGAATTCTTTTGGTCCATATTTTTTATATTCTCTAGTCAATCAAATCCGTTGAATTGTTGTTCATATTGAAATGAATCGAAATTGATAAGGAGTTGATCAATGATGCTCGAACATGTACTTGTTTTGAGTGCCTATTTATTTTCTATCGGTATCTATGGATTGATCACGAGCCGAAATATGGTTAGAGCCCTCATGTGTCTTGAACTTATACTGAATGCGGTTAATATAAATTTCGTAACATTTTCTGATTTTTTTGATAGTCGCCAATTAAAGGGAAATATTTTTTCAATTTTTTGTATAGCTATTGCAGCCGCTGAAGCCGCTATTGGACCGGCTATTGTTTCGTCAGTTTATCGTAACAGAAAATCCACTCGTATCAATCAATCGAATTTGTTGAATAAATAGTATTTATCAGAAAATTTAGAATTTAGAATATTGAAATTCTAATATTCATCAATTTCAATTCAAATTAGCATGTATGATATATAATGTATGATCATGTTTGCTAAAACGTAATAAATCAAAGCATCTTGGCCCCTGTCTTCTTATGAATTGATCTATAAATAGATTTATTAGAAAAATTCTGGTAAATCATTGATTCATCTGGTGTAGAAATATATGATTCATTTATAAGTTTATACTAGATCGAAAATTGAAGATGTTCAAAAATTAATAGATGCAATGTCACATTCAGTAAAGATTTATGATACGTGTATAGGGTGTACTCAATGTGTCCGAGCCTGCCCCACAGATGTGTTAGAAATGATACCTTGGGACGGATGTAAAGCTAAACAAATTGCTTCTGCTCCAAGAACAGAGGACTGTGTCGGTTGTAAGAGATGTGAATCTGCCTGTCCGACGGATTTTTTGAGTGTTCGAGTTTATTTATGGCATGAAACAACCCGAAGCATGGGTCTAGCTTATTGATACGTTTCAATCCCCCCCACGAATACATTTTTTTACTGACAAAAACGCGTGCTCAAAATAGAATAGACAAAAAAAAAGATTTTGTATTTTGAGCACGCGCTTTTCTGGCCCAAGTGTATCTTATTTTTACCACGAATTTTTTTCCTTGGTTAACAATAATTGTAGTTTTGCCAATATTCGCGGGTTCCTTAATCTTCCTATTTCCCCATAGAGGAAATAAGGTAATTAGGTGGTATACTATTTGTATATGTTTAATAGATCTACTCCTAACAACCTATGCATTCTGTTATCATTTCCAATTAGACGATCCATTAATCCAACTGACGGAGAATTATAAATGGATCAATTTTTTTGATTTTTACTGGAGATTTGGAATAGATGGACTATCTATAGGACCTGTTTTACTGACGGGATTTATCACCACTTTAGCTACTTTAGCGGCTCAGCCGGTTACTAGAGAATCCAGATTATTCCATTTCCTGATGTTAGCAATGTATAGCGGTCAAATAGGATCATTTTCTTCTCAAGACATTTTACTTTTTTTCATCATGTGGGAATTAGAATTAATTCCCGTTTATTTACTTTTATCTATGTGGGGCGGAAAGAAACGTTTGTATTCAGCTACAAAGTTTATTTTGTACACTGCAGGAAGTTCCGTTTTTTTATTAATGGGAGTTTTAGGTATCGGTTTATATGGTTCCAATGAACCAATATTAAATTTTGAAACATCAGCTAATCAATCGTATCCTGTGGTACTGGAAATACTATTCTATATTGGATTTCTTATTGCTTTTGCTGTCAAATCGCCGATTATACCCTTACATACATGGTTACCGGACACCCACGGAGAAGCACATTATAGTACTTGTATGCTTTTAGCCGGAATCTTATTAAAAATGGGAGCATATGGATTGGTTCGAATTAATATGGAATTATTACCCCACGCTCATTCTATATTTTCTCCCTGGTTAATGATATTAGGCGCAATTCAAATAATATATGCAGCTTCAACATCTCTTGGTCAACGTAATTTAAAAAAAAGAATAGCTTATTCCTCCGTATCTCATATGGGTTTCATAATTATAGGAATAGGTTCTATAAGCGATACGGGACTTAACGGAGCCATTTTACAAATAATCTCTCATGGATTTATTGGCGCTGCGCTTTTTTTCTTGGCAGGGACGAGTTATGATAGAATCCGTCTTCTTTATCTCGACGAAATGGGCGGAATGGCTATACAAATGCCAAAAATATTCACGATGTTCAGTATCTTATCGATGGCTTCTCTTGCATTGCCGGGCATGAGCGGTTTTGTTGCAGAATTGATAGTCTTTTTTGGAATAATTACCGGTCCAAAATATTTTTTAATGACAAAAATACTAATTACTTTTGTAACGGCAATTGGAATGATATTAACTCCTATTTATTCATTATCTATGTTACGACAGATGTTCTATGGATATAAGTTTTTTAATACACCAAACTTTTCTTTTTTTGATTCTGGGCCGCGAGAGTTATTTATTTCGATTTCTATTCTTATACCTGTAATAGGTATTGGTATTTATCCAGATTTTATTTTCTCATTATCAGTTGACAAGGTCGAAGCTATTCTATCTAATTATAGATAGTTTTCATGAATCAAAAAAAACCAAAAAAAAACAGTAAATAATGTCCATTGTACAATCAAAAAATAAATATTTTTTCTTATCTTACTCTTATCTTAACTTAAATAAAAAAAATTAATTGTAACCAGATATGGTTGGTGTTTGCGAGAACCCCTTGAACTACTACATTACTTGATTTAAAGGGTTCTCGACGGTTTATGCGAAGTTTTATTTTCTTATATCTTACTATCTTTCTATTTTTATTTATCAAGCCCCTTACTCACTTCAATTCAATTAGATGTAAATAACCCATAACTATGTAGTCCTATTCCTAATAGATTGATCCCAAAATAACATATCCAAATTATAAGAAATCCCATAGAGGCCACTATTGAAGAATTTACACCTTCCCATTTTTTTTTTTTTCTGGTATGTAAATAAATCGCAAATATGGTCCAAGTAATAAACGCCCAAGTTTCCTTTGGATCCCAATTCCAATATGACCCCCATGCCTCATTAGCCCATACTGCTCCCGAAAGAATGCCGATGGTTAAAAAGATAAACCCTAGACTAATAATACGATAACTCCATCGATCCAATTGTTGAATAAATTGAGACCTGTAATAATTTCTAGAAGAAAGAAAGGAAGTCTTTCGTAAAACATTCTTTCTTTCGTTCAAGATCTCAACAAAAAAAAATGACTCATTTAAAAAAGAAAAATTATTGCTCTTACCAATAATCCTTATGACTTTTCGAAATGTAATGACTAAAAGAGCTACTGATAATAATGATCCACATAAAAGAGCTGCATAGCCCAATACCATCATACTTACGTGCATCATTAACCAATAGGATTGGAGAGCGGGTACTAATATTGCGGATTGATGCATTTTTTTTAAAAGACCCGAAGTAGCAAAGCCTTGAGTAAAAATAACACTTGGTGCGATTATTATGCTTAGATGGTTTTTCTGTTTTTTAAAACGCGGAATCATATGAAAAATGGAAAAACCCCATGAAAGAAAGATTAGTGATTCATATAAATCACTTAATGGTAAATGTCCCGAAAAAATCCAACGAGTAACTAATAATCCTGTTATACAGAAAAAAGTTACTATCATTCCTTTTTCGGACGAATCATATAGTCTTACGATTTCATTGACTAATAAGGTTATCAAATGAATTGCAATTACAATTGATACGACCGAAAACGATATATGAGTTAATAGATGCTCTAAAGTTGAAAATATCATATATTAAAAATGAAATAAACTAAAAAGGGGAGTTCCTAATTATAATTATAGGAATTTAAATCGGGAATTGAATTAATTATAGGACTTACTCTTTTCGAAGATGCCATGCCGCCACTCGGACTCGAACCGAGATGCTCTAGCACTGCTTCCTAAGAGCAGCGTGTCTACCGATTTCACCATAGCGGCTTGCTTGAAATCATAATAACCGATTTTTAGTCAATCGTCGAGATTGAAAGAGTTAATTCAAATGCAACATTTGTTTAGTAAACATTCAATTTTCAATTTGAAATTAAAGAATTTGAATAAAAAAAGACAAATTTTTTTTTATTGATTATTGGGTCGATGGGGAAAATAAGAATCCCCATCCCGAAAAATTAGAAAACATACTAAAAAGGTGGAAACCGTGTTGTGTTTATTCTTTTTTTTTTTTTAAATACCATTTTTTATTAGAATTAATAATAATTATTATTCTACATATCATAATAGAAAAATAGGTTTAATTTTTATATTGATCAGTTAAAAACATTAAGAAATATAAATTATTACTCTTTTCTTATTTTTTTTATTTTTATATGTATTTATATAACTAATATAAAAATAAAAAAACAAATCAAAAATTCGAAAATAATAAACGAAATTACACTATTCTTCGCATCCGTATAATTCATATTATTCCAATGTTTGTATTTCTTGCACAAAAAAACTTTTTGAGTTCCCCGTATAAAGAGATTTCGCTAACGAAAAAGCTTTCAATGCTGCCCAATATCCCTTATTTTTCCAAATATTTTTCCGAATCCGTATTTTTGATATAGAAGTGCGTTTTTTTGGAACTGCCATTCAAAAATTATATTAGTTTATTCATTGCTATGGTTGTATGTCAAAGACATCTATTGTTCAAAACGAATTGTTCTTTAATTAGCCATATATTTAGCTATTATATTTTTTTTTTTCTAGATTATATTCTTTCATAAAAAAATGTAGATATGTAAAAATAAGATAATCTTTTATGTAATTCTTAGAAATCAAAAAAACTGTCTCTTTCTATCTCTGTCTATTTTCGTCGTACTGTCCTTATACATAGAATAAAATACATCGAAAAAGTTTAAGAACCCAACCCTTATCTTGGTTAATAAAAAAATGAATTGATCCAGCTCGACGAACGAGTGCGCTTAATTTAATTTCAATTTGAAATTTGAACCAAATTGATAGTTAATTTATTAAAATTTATTAAATATTTAAAGATATATGATTTTAAAAGATCATGTATCTTAATTCCTTTTTTTTCAGGTCTATGTAAAGTAAATTGTTGAATATCATAACCCCTTTTACAACCATAGATTTTATCAAAAAAAATCAATTCGTTACAAAATGAACTAATGATTTTCTGAATATCAATAAACAAACTAAAAAAAATTATTATTTTATTAAGTTAGAGGTTAGGTCATATAGACTTTTTTTTATAATTCATATCAAAATAAACTAATGTTTTTTTTTGTTTTTGTGGAATTATAGAAAAATAATTTACAATTTTTAGTTTCTTAATACTTACTAAAAAAAAAGAAATTACTAGTGAAAAATTTCTTTTTTTCCCATTTTCACTTCGTGCTTTGCAATATTTGAAGTATTGGACAAAGCAAAGATTAAGAATAATTAACAATAGATAATTCTATTTAAGTTTGTTTTGCATATCTTAATTTTTTATTAACTGAAGCCTTTCAAAAGAGATAAAATCTGCAAATAAGAAACAAAACTCATTAAATTCAGAACTAAAAAATTAGTTTATTTTTGATTTTTTTTGTATGGAATTTACATATCAATATTCATGGATCATACCTTTCATTCCACTTCCAGTTCCTATGTTAATAGGAGTGGGACTTCTACTTTTTCCGACGGCAACAAAAAATCTTCGCCGTATGTGGGCTTTTCCTAGTGTTTTATTGTTAAGTATAGTTATGATTTTTTCAATCGATGTGTCTATTCATCAAATAAATAACAGTTCTATCTATCAATATGTAGGGTCTTGGACTATCAATAATAATCTTTCTTTAGAGTTTGGTCACTTGATCGATTCACTTACCTCTATTATGTCAATATTAATTACTACTGTTGGAATTCTGGTTCTTATTTATAGTGACAGTTATATGTCTCACGATCAAGGATATTTGAGATTTTTTGCTTATATGAGTTTTTTTAATACTTCAATGTTGGGATTGGTTACTAGTTCTAATTTGATACAAATTTATATTTTTTGGGAATTGGTTGGAATGTGTTCTTATCTATTAATAGGTTTTTGGTTCACACGCCCTATTGCAGCAAATGCTTGTCAAAAAGCCTTTGTAACTAATCGTATAGGGGATTTTGGTTTTTTATTAGGAATT